CTGGAATCAACACATTGATTTTTTTTTCGCAATTCTTTCGAACCGTATGCATCCAAAGGTGCACGTACGGTTCCTCAGGGATACAATTTTGCCCTAATCAACCGACTTCATCGAGAAAGATTACTTTTTTTAGGCCAAGAGGTTGATAGTGAGATCTCGAATCAACTTGTTGGTCTCATGGTATATCTCAGCATAGAAGATAATACTAGGGATCTTTATTTGTTTATAAATTCTCCAGGCGGATGGGTAATACCAGGAATAGCCCTTTATGATACTATGCAATTTGTGTCACCGGATGTACATACAATATGTATGGGATTAGCCGCTTCAATGGGATCTTTCATTCTGGTCGGAGGAGAAATTACCAAACGTCTAGCATTCCCTCACGCTTGGCGCCAATGAGTTTTTTTATTTGAGAAAAAAAAAGAATACTATGCCTTCGCTTTATCTAATATGAATCAAATAAAGAATAAGTAATAATAGCATGGCACTTCGAGTTCGATATGAACAAACCCTTATTTTTTTTCTATCTATATCTAACATGAGATTTTGTATCGAGATAGTAGTATGAAAGAAGGGTTATTCCCAATTTGATTTATGTGTCAAGCAAGAGTCAATTTCAGCGTCACAAACCATTATTCTTCCACACCAGAAGTATCTTTCTTCTTTTTATGTTATGAGAGAAAGAGTCAAAAAAATGGAAAAAAATCATTTTCTCCTTCTTGGATCGTATCAAAAAGAAACTTTGGGATTGCTAAACCACAGACGAGATAAATATATAAAGCAACAGAACCATCATAGTATCTTTTTTACTACTACAAAAGGAAGGGTGGTAAATGGATCATTTAACGATTTGGATCGGATGGGTTCTATTTATTCTTTTCAATAGAATTTCTTCTATCACGAAAAATAAATTCCATTGCAGAGCCGTATGCAATGTACAAAAGATGCCCGTACGGTTGTTTAATTCTATTTTTATTGTTATTTTGATTCCCCCTTACTTTAACCCAATCGTGCGATATATAGATATAAGAACCATTCATGATGTTATATCAATATAATCAGGGTTATGATTCACCAACCTGCTAGTTCTTTTTACGAGGCACAAGCAGGGGAATTTATCCTGGAAGCAGAAGAACTATTGAAGCTTCGCGAAACTCTCACAAAAGTTTATGTACAAAGAACGGGCAAACCTTTATGGGTTATATCCGAAGATATGGAAAGGGATGTTTTTATGTCAGCAACAGAAGCCCAAGCTCATGGCATTGTTGATCTTGTAGCGGTCGAAAATGAAAATACTGGGGATTCCTTATAAATATACGAATTCCTTTTAAAAATTTGAAATTTCCGTGTGAATAGAAATCATTCATAATTATCAACCATCAGGTTAAGATCGATCTAAGCCAACCCGCTCTATTATATCTAGAATGATATTCTATAGACATGCCATGCCAACCATTAAACAACTTATTAGAAACGCAAGACAGCCAATAAAAAATGTTACGAAATCTCCCGCTCTTCGAGGATGTCCTCAGCGTCGAGGAACATGTACTAGGGTGTATGTGCGACTCGTTCAGTTCAGATCATGAGTTTGAAGAAATGCAAAAATTTTTTCCAGTATCAACGACTACTACCAATGAATTAGGATAGATAGAGTGGAAGACGGCCATTTGATTGACTATTCTCTAAAAATGAAGATCTATCATCTACCTAATTATGTTATAAATTTATGGTTTCTATTGGTGCAAATCCAATCACTCCGTTTGAGATGAAAAAGAATTCTCCATTGGTAACAAATAGTTATCCATTAAGCGGAGGAAAAAGGTTATGCTCCTATTCTTGAAAAAACGGACTAACAGGGTCAGCTACCTAAGCCAACTTTCAGAATTAAATGCCGTCACTGTATGGATAGTTTTTTTGTGAAAAGGACTATTAATTTATAATTAGAATTGAAAAAAGAATTCTAATTGAAAAATGGATGGGTAGAGCCTAAAAGTGTGAACTATACAAGTTCACCATAAAATTCGATGAAATGAAAGAAGAGGCTCCGGTGTATAGAGAGGACCTCACCGTTTCAGAAGTTGCCATAGAAACGAGGAAACCCACTATTATTTTTTATTTAGTAGCAGTCGAATTTCTTATTTACAGGCGAGATACCTTGAAGAAAGAAAAAATCGTGGTCGGGAAGGTCATAGTCGCAAAAGCCATTGGAATTTATATTTTATATATCGGAAGAATCCGTTTTGTTATTAATCGACCGGAGGAAAAGGATGACTGAAAGAAGAGAAATCAATTAGTTATTCAAGAAAGTTTCATTTGATTCAATGACCAGAGTTAAACGAGGATATACAGCTCGGAGACGTCAAAAAAAAATTCGTTTATTTGCATCAACCTTTATAGGGGCTCATTCAAGACTTACTCGAACGACTACTCAACAAAGAATGAGAGCTTTGGTTTCCTCTCATCGAGATAGGAGCAGGAAAAAGAGAGATTTTCGTCGTTTGTGGATCACTCGGATAAATGCGGTAACTCGTGAGGATAGGTTATTCTATAGTTATAGCCTATTCATCCACAATCTGTACAAGAGACAATTGCTTCTGAATCGTAAAATACTTGCGCAAATAGCCCTATCAAATAAGAATTGTTTTGATATTATTTCAAATAAAACCACCAATCAAAAATAAAATACAAATAAAATAAAGGAATATTAATAGAATCTATTATACGATATGGGAAACAAGAATGATTGAAAAAGGATTTCCCGGAGAATGGACTCCGGGAAGATAGAAGAAAAAGAAATTAAGATTTGAGTAGTAGGAATAAACGAACATCTTTCAAGAAAAAAGATTTCTTCACCATTTTTCCTTTTTTATAATAAAAGAATCAAATCTGGATTCTAGTTTTTCCGAGCAAAACATTAAGCTTGAGTTCCAATTGGAGTTTTGAGGAGTATATCTATTTCTTTTTGGTTCTAGGACCAGTAGTTCTAGGGATCGACTCCACTCTCTCCAATTGTTTCTCATTATTACGAAAAGGTAACGAAGATAAAATACGAGCTTGTTTTATAGCGATAGTAATTAATCGTTGTTGTTTCAAGGTCAACCTATTCGCCCGTCTAGATAAGATTTTTCCTTGTTCACTAAGAAATCGACTAATTAAACTCATGTTTCTATAATCGATTCGATCCCCCGATCCGATTGGGGGTAAACGCCTACGAAAAGATCGCTTGGATTTACGAAAAGGTTGTTTGGATTTATCCATGGTTTGCTTATCCCTTGTTTGTTTATTCCTTATATATAAAATAATCTAGAAAATAGAATTAGATTTTTTTCTTATTCATTATTCATTTCATATTTGACCAAAATAGAATTTGGTTTGTATTATATATGTTAAGATGTAAAGTTCTTACTGTTCCCGCTACTTGGAAAAATCACACACGCATGACATTCCATCTATTTTTTTATTTCCCCATGAATCGTATACTTTTTACAATATTGACAAAATTTTCTCAATTCTAACCGATTGGGTGTATTGTGTCGATTCTTTTGAGTTATATATCTAGAAATGCCCGGCGATTCTTTATTGACACCACAACAGGTACATTCCAAAATAACTAGAATTCTTATATCTTTACCCTTATCCATGATCCATGAACCTCCTTTTTATTTTGGATCGACTTTTTATTTTGGATCGACTTCACTTTAGAACTCTCTTCATTTTCTTTTTGACCCGAACCAAAGAAAATAAAAATAGAATCTATATTCTATATTTGTATTAAGAAAAGTTACTAACTAGAAATGGAATTCATAAATATTTTCTTTTTCAAATTATTAGAATTTGAATGACTTCAAAGTACTATAATCTAAAATAGAATTACTATGAATTAGTATAACTATTTCATTAATAGAAGAATATTAAGAATATCATAATAATTAATTAATACAATTTTTTCTAACTAGGAATTATTCCTATCCTAATCTCAGTATTTTTTTCTTTCTATGTTCTAATTTTGTAGAACTGCCCCTAGACTGGATCCACATTTTCACTTCTTTTCCCCCAAATTCTATCGTTGATTCACTGTATTTTGACTGAGGTTCGATACACTCTTTCTTTTTTTTTAGGAAAGAAAAAGGGAGCAAAATTGGATCTATGTTACGTAGAATTGTATCTCAAATATTCTTCATTTCTTCATAGATCAATACAAGAATTCAATCAGGATGAAAAAAAGGGGAATGACAAGGCATCTGGAAATAAACGATTAATTTCTATCAATAGACCTGCTAAAGACCCAAACCATAGAGTGGTTAGCACAGGTGCCGTTGAGAGATATGTTTTTATATCTCGCATTGAAAATCCTCCTTCTTATTTTATTTTCTATTTTTTTTTTTTTTTTCGTATTTCTTTTAATTCTTTATTTGTATTGTATATTGTAATACATATATAGTCCTAGTTCGATATTCTAATACATAGATAATAGATAACCCGATCTTTTAGTTCAAGATCATTTGTTTTTGCTTGAAATGAAATTAGTAATTAGGAATTACTAACTAACTAAAAAAAATGACAAGAACATTCTCTACCTATATAGATAGATAGAGCAAAAAAGAAGGATGTGGAAAAAAGACATGGATTTTATACAATGACACTGTACAACAATTTTAAAAAGGGATGTAGCGCAGCTTGGTAGCGCGTTTGTTTTGGGTACAAAATGTCACGGGTTCAAATCCTGTCATCCCTACCTATTCTTTCTCCTATGGACAGTTACGAGGTATTCATTGAATAAGATCGGGAATTTTTGGACATAATTTTTCATTTTTACATACTATATGTACACAATGTACACAATAAAACCGGGAGTAAAAAAATCCTTTTCTTTACAATTGTATCTACTGTTATAGGATATAAGAAAGCGCTCTTAGTTCAGTTCGGTAGAACGCGGGTCTCCAAAACCCGATGTCGTAGGTTCAAATCCTACAGAGCGTGATTCCGTTTATGTTATG